TGGCGTGGTGTATACACATTATGCAAACAGAAGGTATGGTTACTCTACTCTATTTTTTCATGGAATGATTATTCCATTCTTTTTTCTCTTTGGATCATAACCAAATCAAAACTTCTCGAGTTATTAGAATCTGTAGTAAAAAAAGTCCTTGGTTATTTAACTTAGATGAAATAGTAATAGTTCCGCTCATTGGTATACTACAAAAATGGGAATGAAATCAATCTGATTCCAATATCTCATATCTTTCCCAAACAAAAGGGGACAATTTAAGTGGAAAGCCCATATCTATTTAATATCTATTTATTAGAATAAAATTAGTCTGTTTTTATGTTATTTCGTACTGTATAATTCCTTTGCTTTGTTTGTGGGATCATTTTCCCCGAGGGGTAATGAAAAGAATTCTAGAATGGATTGCTAATTATGCCTAGATCTAATATAAATGGAAATTTTATTGATAAGACCTCTTCAATTGTAGCCAATATCTTATTACGAATAATTCCGACAACTTCAGGAGAAAAAAAGGCATTTACCTATTACAGAGATGGTGCGATTTGATTCTTTTTTCTTGTTTTTTTTAGCCCTCACCTCAGTCTTACGAGAAAGAGACGCGGTTCGGTATAGAAAGAACGAAATTCTTGAAATAAACCTACGCTCGGTGAAGGTGAAGTTTGGAGATAGAACAATTCCTTCTATCGTGTATCCTCGATTGATGCAGCCTCAGATGTTTCAATTGTTGATTTGAGTATTGAGCGAAAGGTTACACCTATGGGTTCTGTATTGCGGGTCAATCCTACACTACATTAGTACCAATAGACGGCATAAGGGAAAAAGCACTACACCTAGGAATCAACAACACAAAAACTTTGTTATAAATTTCCCCTTTCTTTATCGGTATCGGGACTAACAAGAATGGTTGGGACAACAAACATCCATCTCGTTTGTACTTTGGATACCCGTATAACCATCAAAGATCGTTGAAGTGACTAATTCCTGGAAATAGAAGGCGTTGAGAACAAAGAAATTGTTGGAGTTACCATTTATATCTAACACTAATATGATTGGTGTTAAGAAAAAACCTCTTGCGGGAAGGCTGGCTAGAGATTTCTTGTAAAAATACTAGTTCCTTTCAGTTCATAATGAGATGAGAATAATTCAATTTTTATTCTATGGATTATTCCCCTTAGTACTATGCGCAGAAGGGAGGAGCCGTATGAGATGAAAATCTCATGTACGGTTCTGGAACGGAGATTTTTTGAATAGAATGAACGACCGTAACGGATGTTGGCTCAATCCGAAGGAAATTATGCGGAAGCTTTACAGAATTATTATGAAGCTACGCGACCAGAAATTGATCCCTATGATCGAAGTTATATACTCTATAACATAGGCCTTATACACACAAGCAATGGAGAGCATACAAAGGCTTTGGAATATTATTTCCGGGCACTAGAACGAAACCCATTCTTACCACAAGCTTTTAATAATATGGCCGTGATCTGTCATTACGTGCGACTATCTCCACTATAGAAATAAGGAAAAAAAGCAAAGATCAAATTGGCTAGTAAATACTAGAAAAAATAGGCTTTCTACATAATGCATCGTCCAAAGCAACGATTTTTATCAGCTGTAGCAAGGAAAGAGACTTCACGAGAACCAAAATAGGAAGAAAAAAAAAAATGAGTGCAGCCTATATACTATATTCTATGGATAAAGGATCAAATTGATAGAGAAAGCACCGTAAAGATCAATTAGCGAGCTATTGAGTCGATACAGTTAAGAACTGCTTACTTATGTCATGATATGGGACAAAAGTTAGGAATCAACTTATGTAATAGAGTCGATCCACTAAGGTATTGAGCAGCGGTGTAGCATCAGATCCCAAAGATAGTAAGTTCTTTTTTCTTATGGAAAAAAGTCTTTTTCAAAGATTCTATATGAATTCCATATATGAAACCGAGATAGTTACCTTTCAGAAAATTCTAACGATATTGTGGGGATACCTATGCTTCATTCTTCTGAAGGTGGGAGAAAAGATCAAACTGATTCTGATTATTGATCAAAATTAGGGTTTGAAACTTATGTAATTAACTTCTTCTGGTTAACCCAAGAAAAAATGGGATAGGTTTATGAGAAATCTAATTCAGTTAGCATAGGGTAGATTAAGATAGGACACAAAAAGAATCGATTTTTGAGCCGTATGAGATAGGAAACTCTCAAGTACGGTTCTAAGGGAAGGAACCACCTATTCCGACCGGGGAGAACAGGCCATTCTACAGGGTGATTCTGAAATTGCGGAAGCTTGGTCCGATCAAGCTGCTGAGTATTGGAAACAAGCTATAGCGCTTACTCCAGGTAATTATATTGAAGCACATAATTGGTTGAAAATCACGAAGCGCTTCGAATAAAACCACTCTCTTTTTTAATTCATTAAAAAAAAAATAGGTTTGGTTGTTGGATCCATCAATCAAAGAAAATAGATCGTTCCTATGAGAAGATCTAA